AATAAAAATAACAGGTACAAATATTAAATCGAGGTACCCACTCAATGATAACTCTCAACAATTTTCCCTCCGTTTTTGTGCCTTTAGTGGGCTTAGTATTTCCAGCAATTGCAATGGTTTCTTTATCTCTTCATGTTCAAAAAAACAAGATTTTTTAGATACTATAGGAATAAATCCTATCCATTTTTTTTTTTCAAAGTTTATTTTACTTTGATCATAACAACCCTATCTATTTATTAGAATAGGGTATAACATGTGGCTTCTTTCGAGCATAAGCTCTTATGTATGCGGAAACATGACATGATATGGGATAAGTTAAATGGATTATAACAATTTTCGGATACGTAGCGAGAAGAATTTAGGAAATCTAAAGTGAATATATCTATATGTGGATATCTACAGGAAATCGTATGAAAGAAATGTTATTGTTTTAGTTTGTATCTAAGTAATTCGATGAATTTTTTCTAAAATAAAAGGTCCATATCATAGTAATGCTGGTTGATGAGAGTTACTTCGGAAACAAAAAAAGTAAAATAAAATTTATTTTTGTTATTTTTCCAATTCCAATAAAATGAAACTAGGTCTAGTGAGAGTATGAGTTGGCGATCAGAACGTATATGGATAGAACTTATAACGGGATCTCGAAAAATAAGTAATTTTGGTTGGGCCCTCATTCTTTTTTTAGGTTCATTAGGGTTTGTATTGGTTGGAACCTCCAGTTTTTTGGGTAGGAATTTTATATCTTTACTTCCTTCTCAGCAAATAAATTTTTTTCCGCAGGGGATCGTGATGTCTTTCTATGGAATCGCGGGTCTCTTTATTAGTTCCTACTTGTGGGGCACAATTTTGTGGAATGTAGGTAGTGGTTATGATCGATTCGATATAAAAGAGGGCATAGTGTGTATTTTTCGTTGGGGATTTCCTGGAAAAAATCGTCGCATATTCCTGCGATTCCTTATGAAAGATATTCAGTCCATCAGAATAGAAAATAAAGAAGGTCTTTTTGCTCGTCGGGTCCTTTATATGGAAATCAGAGGCCAGGGTGCCATTCCCTTGACGCGTACTGATGAGAATTTGACTCCACAAGAAATTGAGCAAAAAGCTGCTGAATTGGCCTATTTCTTGCGCGTACCAATTGAAGTATTTTGAAAAAAAAAAAAAAAAAAAACTGAATCTTTTGCAAGAGGGAAAAAACTCAAGAACCCTCTTTTTGATACCATAACTTAACGTAACGGAAGTTTGTTCTGAATGTCTATTCAAGCCAAACTAAACGTATATGAAGCAACTCTAAAACTAAAATTTTTGTGTCTATCATTTTTTTTTTGAAATACTTACTTTAATAGAACGGCAGTTCTTTCATCTCGAAATCCAACTAATATTCATTTTAAATTTGAAGTGGGCTCTTTTTTATTCTATTTCTGTATTGTTTCTATATTCAAAGACTAACCTAACCACTCTACTGCACCACAAATAAAAACCTCGAATTAGATTAATGGGCTCGATGACTTGGGATAGAACTTATGTTTGATAGAAATATTAGTATCATATAAAGTCGATGCATGGGGTGAGTTCATTAAAACTTCAAAAATTCACAGACGAAAAAATGGCAAAAAAGAAAGTATTAATTTCCCTTCTATATCTTGCATTTGTAGTATTTTTGCCTTGGTGGATCTGTCTCTCATTTAAAAAAAGTCTAGAATCTTGGATTACTAATTGGTGGGATATTAAGCAATCGGAAATTTTTTTGAATGATATTCAAGAAAATAGTATTATAAAAAAATTCATAGACTTAGAGGAACTCCTTCGTTTGGAGGAAATGATAAAGGAATACCCAGAAACGCATTTACAAAAGCTTCGTATCGAAATCTACAAAGAAACGACCAAATTGATCAAGATGCACAATGAAGATCGTATCCATACAATTTTACACTTCTCGACAAATATAATCTGTTTCGTTATTCTAAGTGGTTATTCTATTCTAGGTAATGAAGAACTCGTTATTCTTAACTCTTGGGTTCAAGAATTCCTATATAACTTAAGCGACACAATAAAAGCCTTTTTTATTCTTTTATTAACTGATTTATGTATAGGATTCCATTCGCCCCACGGTTGGGAATTAATGATTGGCTCTGTCTACAAAGATTTTGGATTTTCTCATAATGATGAAATAATATCCGGTCTTGTTTCTACTTTTCCAGTCATTTTAGATACAATTTTTAAATATTGGATCTTTCGTTATTTAAATCGTGTATCTCCTTCACTTGTGGTGATTTATCATTCAATGAATGACTGAAAATTATCGAACAGCCCAATTATAATATCTGTTACTTTGTACATAAGCAAAACACTCAAAATTGTACCTATTCTTTCTACCCAGTAAAGGGGTTTCTCCAATATTTCAGAAAAATTATTTCAGTAAATATCAAAATTATAGGTAAGGAACTCTACTAGCGACCTACCTAATTTTATTGTAGAAAATTTCGGGATCAATGATTCGACC